CTTGAAGGGCGAGGCCACCCCTCTCGGGGTGGGGAAGGGAGAGTGGGTATGCGGGCTCCCTCACTTTCCAGAAAAAGGAATAGGGCATATCATCAGAGTTCGAGTACCAGCTCCAGCAGTTCCAGCTTCTACTCTTCCTCCCGTTGCTGCTTGCTTGCCCGAACGAACCTCCTACTCGTATTAATGATCGAAAGCCAAGCCGGATACGAGTATTAGTATGAATAGGCAAGCCCGCTCGCCACAAGCAAGCCCTTCCCCATCGAGTCGAGTAGCCTTGAATAGCTCTCTTCTCCCTCTTTCCTTTCCTAAGAGCAATTGGTAAATCCAGAAAAAAGGGGCTTTCTTTTCCTTACGCTTAGTCATCCTATTCCAATTTAGCTAGGCGACTTAAACAGGACAAGTTTGAATATGATATGGACAAAAAAGAAAAAAGAAATGAGCGAGAACCTCCAATTGCTTAGGGGTCTTTGTCCCGCTAAGAATCGTGGTGGACGAACTCTTTTTTTTTTGAAAGTCTTTCTCCACAACTTGAACCTAAGAGGAAATTAGACTATTTGGACAGAATCCTAAATTGTCCCTTTCAAGTCTATTCTTCCTAAGCTTGCTTTAGTTGCAGCAAGATGATCAATCCGAGAGTGCTGGAGAGAAGCTGTAAAAACCTCTATGATTGGGTCACCGAGCAAGCAGACGATCCTTCATTAACCATTACAATGACCCCATTCGACCTTTCGTTCACCCCATCCATATTTCGGAGGTGGAAGAAAGGGTCCTTCTCAATGGAAATGAAATTGCAAAAATCTCCTTTTCCAATAAATCTCCGGAGTTGAACGCTTAGCTCTTCTTTCCTATAAGTGAATGACTTTTTTAAAATCTTTAATACAGGCATACTCCCTATCAACTACCAGGGGCGTAGCGAATTAGTTCGAAAGGACCAGGAAGAACGAGTGTGTTTTCTATTTTCTCTTCATCTTTCCCGATGCTTTTAATAGCGTTAAGTCCAATCATTCCTCATTCACATAGAAAAAAATAGGAAGAAAAAGAAAGGAAAGAATGATTCTTGAGTTTTGCTTTCTCTATTTTAGGTGGGAAGACCATAAAGATCCGAAAGAAAAGAGAATGTCTTCGTTCTAATATGCCTTAGAAGGAATTTACTTAAACTTCTGAATTCAGTCTCTTAAAGAAAAAAAAGAAAATATATTGACCAATGAGGAATCCGCATCCGCCACTGATTTTGGGATAAAAAGAGGAATCTTGCCTTTACAATTTGAATTGCCTCACGGCCGGCAAGACGCGCATGCATATCTCCCTCCGGTGTATCCTTTCGCTCCAAGTCTGACGCTCGCTCCCTAGGGTTTTCTTTCACACTGCTCTTAACTACTCTTTTCAGTAAGAAAGTCGCTACATGGAAGATAAAAAGAACTCAGTTAACTCATTCAATCATCTGTGAACTCTTTCCTTAGGCTTTATATTCACTCTTCTATAAGAGCTCTAACTCAGAACTCCCTTCCTACTCGTGTAAGGTATGGAACTCGCTCCCCAGCTCCCTAAAGAGGATAGAGGATCTCCCGGCTAGAAAAGCCGATTCATAGCATTCCTCGGGCGGAAAGAACTCAGCAACTCTTGAACTAAGGAACGACCAGTAAGCGTAAACACCGAAGGCTAGATATGAAAATGCCAGGAAAAAGCAGTTCCTCAGAAAAGCCAGTCTTTGAGCTAGTCTCAAAGGGAGTCTATTCCAGGAAGTTCAGCCTGAGAAAGCCCTCTTCCAGCAATGTCAATTTAAAGAGGCCCATAGCTAACTAGTCAAGGAATTCTTTTATGACCGGGTAGTCCAGTCTTTGAGAGAGTCCCCAGGTCAGATCCGGAGGTGCCCTAGGAGAGTCGTTCAAGAGTCCAGGAAGTAGTGAAGTTGAAACGAAAGCTGCCTATAAGATCAGAGTAGTCTCTCTCTCTCTAGCTCAAGGGATTCATCAATACCCTATGAATAGAGTCCCAGAGATCTAGTTCTTAAAAAGAGCGGCCTTCCTTACCTGACGTTAACTCAACACTCAGGAATTCTATCCTTTATCTACTTCGGTGGTCTTGCTTTAGTAAGGGTACCCTAGCGGGGAGAAGCAACTAGAGAGTTCAGTCTTCTTAGGTAGTCCCTTATTGAGTTGAGGATATTAAAGTCATTCTATTCTAGTCATTGAGCTAGTCCCCAGGGTGGCAAGTAGCAGGAATTCAAGCCCGGGAAGCTAGAACTCTTGATCTGTATCTAGGTTCACTTATACTAGTTCATCGACAGTGGCTTGCCCTCCATCTTCCTGCTCTGGGGGAGCGTCTTTGAGCTCGGCAACCTCTTTGGGGGCTTGGTCTGCTGTGGCCACTTTCCCGTGTTAAGACGTCTTCTGGTTCCGACTCCTTTTATGATGAATCATTCTCTGATGAAACCCTCTTGTTTAGTTGGGAAGACAATTTCAAGGTTTCTCTTTCCTTTAGAGGAATCAAATCTCTATCC